TGGATACCTTTATTCCAACAGTTAGACCTTTTTTTGATATATATTTTATATTCCTAATTTATACCGTACAAAAAATGCTGGAAAGAATGGACAAGGAATGAAAATATCATACCATTCTATGATATATGAATGGGAAAAAAATCACCCGACCAAACCCTTACCGTCGGTCTCTTTACTTAGGCGACGGGAGCAAACTTGTCTGTTTTAGTTAGATTTTAGTCTTACGAGAATAATATTCTATGACTCGCAATTGATTTATTTTCAAGTCGACACAATCACTATCTATTACTTGATTGACCAATCCTTTATATTCTAATGGGTAAAGAATTAAATGTTTTGGCAATGTTATTTCCTTCTGGAGGTATGAAGAAAGATAATTTTGAATCATAGCTCTAGATTTTTGTTCATCCTTCGCTGTAATAATATCTCGGGGTTTGCAGCGATAACTTGGTATATCTACTATACGACCATTAACTAAAATATGTCTATGGTTAACTAATTGGCGGGCTTGAGGAATAGTTGATGCCATACCCAATCGAAAAAGGATGTTATCCAAACGCATTTCAAGTAATTGTAGTAAAACTGGACCCTTTTCCCCTTTGGCTTTTGCGGCGATACGTACGTATGTAAGTAATTGTCGTTCTGTAAGACCATAATGAAAACGCAATCTTTGTTTTTCTTTTAAACGAATAGAATATTGAGATTTTCTACTGAAGCGCGGTTTATTTCTAATTCTAAGCTTGCGAGGTTTTTTACTAGTTAGCCCCGGTAAAGCCCCCAGACGACGTATTTTTTTGAAACGAGGCCCTCGGTAACGTGACATAAAGACTCCTTATTTTTCTTATTTTATGAAAATTTCATAAACCTAAATTAAAACTGAACTTGAACTAAAGGAAACTTGAATTAAAGGATAAATATAATAAATAAAATATAATAAATAAAAGAGTAAAAATCTACTGAAGTATTATACTACAAAGAATAATGAAATGGATTTTATTAATATCCGGCTTTTTTGTATATACAAAAAAAATGTTTATAGAAAAAAAAGGTCCTTTTCTTGTTCTTTATTTGTTCTGCAGAGATTTAACTACTCTAACTTTTATTCATAATTGGAAGTTCCTAACACATAATAATCGACGACCCTTGGAAAGAAAAGAAAAAAAGGGGGAAGAAGCCCTTTCAATATCCTTTGATTAAAATAAAAAAAAAGACATTATCAATCATGTAAAAAATCAAACAAATAGAGAAAAGCCAGCTATCGGAGTCGAACCGATGACCGTCGCATTACAAATGCGATGCTCTAACCTCTGAGCTAAGCAGGCTCGCATAACAGAAATTGTATATGAATAGTAATTTAGTAAACTACTGGAATCTTAGCTATTAACCTTTCATTCTTAGTTATTCAGAATTAAATATGAATATAGAAAAATAAATAAAAGAATAGACCATTCGAGTATTCCAAATTGCACGAGAAAAATGAGAGGAAGAGAGGCATATATTATTATATTATATAATAAATGTGGTATATATACATCTATATTGAATTGCGGATACAAAAATGATAGAATCATTTCTGATTAGACCAACCAAAACCAAATATAGGTCCCAATAGAGATGGAAGAAGATAGACAAGAAATAAAATAAGAGGAAAGACTTTGATTTTTATAGGAATCATTATTTAATGACTTCAACCGTTTCAGTAGAATATAAATCGTTTCAGTAGAATATAAATCGTTTCAGTAGAATATAAATGAAAGAAAAAAAAAAAAGGAATGGCATAATAATAAGATCTTAATCTCAAAACAAAAAAAGGGGATATGGCGAAATTGGTAGACGCTACGGACTTAATTGGATTGAGCCTTGGTATGGTAACTTACTAAGTGATAACTTTCAAATTCAGAGGAACCCTGGAATTAAAAATGGGCAATTCTGAGCCAAATCCTGTTTTACGAAAACAAACAAAACAAAGGTTCATAAAGACAGAATAAAAAAGGATAGGTGCAGAGACTCAATGGAAGCTGTTCTAAAAAATGGGGGTGAATTAGTAGAGTAAAAAGAATCCTTCCTTCAAAACTCCAGAAAGGATAAAGTAAAGGGTAACCCTATGTACATACATACACGTACTAAAATGCTCTCTCAAATAATTAATGATGGCCCAAATCTGTACTTTTTTATTTATTTCTATTTTTTATATTTATAATATTTATATGAAAAAATGAAATAAAATAGAAATTTTTTTTTGAATCGATTCAGAAAGGGTCGAATATTAATTGATTAAATAATTCACTCCATAGTCTGATAGATAACTGATTAATCGGACGAGAATAAAGATAGAGTCCCATTCTACATGTCAATATCGACAACAAGGAAATTTAGAGTAAGAGGAAAATCCGTCGACTTTAGAAATCGTGAGGGTTCAAGTCCCTCTATCCCCAAAAAAGGCTCGTTCGACTTCCTAATTATTTATGCTATTCTCTCCTTTCATTAACGGTTCAAAATT